CTACATCCCTTTCAATTGGTCTACAACAGTGTCATTGTAGAGAATCCCTGCCCTGTTTTCCTCTACATCGTTATTTCCTCCATCGATCTAAAATGGATCTTGCCATTTCTTCTTTTTTGGTCTTTATTTATTTATATACTCATCATCATCCCGCCGTTCCTACCAACGCTTACTTACTTATGAGCAAAAAAAAAGGGTTCTAAATAAGAAGCCCTTTGATTTGAATAAGCGAGGCTTCCCCGATAGAAAGATTTGCATGCAACAGAGATCCCAATTCCGTGTATCCGGGTAAGCAAGCCCTGCCCGCCAGCTTCCACCCAGACAAAAAAGGTGAGCGCCTAGCGCGAAAGCTTGCTTTACTAAGTAATAAAGTAATATAAGGCAAGAAGCAAGTGATCCTTCTAATACAAGCTCTCCGTCGCTGGTCATGTTGACTTCAGCCCCTCCGGACCTTAAATAATTCCAACACCTTCACAACAACAAATAAACTCTTTATAAATCACCAAGGAATCGTCTTTATACTTAGCAAGAAAACGGATGCGCTAACGCGCAACGTGCGGATCGAGCAAAGCGAGAGGTACAAAGTGACTCGACTGAAAGGAGAGGGCTTGAGACGCTAGCTAAATCCCTTGCTTGTTTTCTATCCTCTGCTTCAAAGCTTAAAAATGAAGACTAATACAGGAAAATAAAAAAGCCGATTTGAAGCGATGACTTAAGCCTCTTTCTTATAGGGAGCGTGACTCTTTACTTTAGTTTAATACATTTTCACTTCATTAGTGAAGCCCATTTGATTCAATTCATGAATTAGCCCACTATGAGTCTACTACATATATATATATTATATAATGAGTATATCATTCGTGTCTTTGTTACAACACGGCGAAACTAAATGGTTCAAATCCAAATTAGAATTTCATTTGAGGCTGTACACCTCATTTTCCTGGGATTGTAGTTCAATCGGTTAGAGCACCGCCCTGTCAAGGCGGAAGCTGCGGGTTCGAGCCCCGTCAGTCCCGACGGATTCAATCAATATATCAATTCATCTCTCCATTTGGAGGTGCCCCCCGGTTCCAGGTGAGGGCCTAATAAGGTGTCGCGTAAGGGCTTAAGTCAAGGTTGGTTGGGAATGAAAATCAAACTCCAATCTAACGACGGTTGAAAAGGCAAGTGCTGTGGGTGAACCCGGATTGTTGCTCCAAAGCGTTGCCTGGGGAGAACGAAAGAGAAGTCGTCTATGAGTAGGGAGATACATACTGTTCTTGATACTGGGCCTTGCTCTTTGGAGTCCGTCCGTGTTGCCTCCCCGGGATAAGGCAAATAAGTAAAGCTCGATTATGACAGGTGGGCTGGTGCAGGTAAGTTGGTACGAGCAGCTTCCATAGTAGTTGAGGCTCGGTACTCGACTGTGCAAGTCTAAGTGGAAAGAATGTGGTGATGTCACTGCTTTTTCTGGCCTACTCTCAGTGGACTACTTATAGGAGGACTTCTAGTTAGGGAAAAGCTGCGTGCAGTTCAAGAGAGATCGACCAAAATAAAAGGGGGGATAGAGCCACGCTCAAGGGATTTTCATTTCGGGGTATTCGCGTATAGCCTTTTTCTTCTTACGATCCTATCGTTTCTGCTTCAGCGGAATATTATGATTCGGCTTTAGTCGTCTGTATCTTCACATTATTCAAATGATCCTGAAGCGGACCTTTCCTTTGTGTTTGTTGTAGCTCGCCCTTACTTAGCTCTGCTCTCTGTGCTTAGCTTCCTTCCCTGAGCTAACCTCCTCTACCACGTTTCTATATGCCATTAGGAGAAGTCAGTCTGCGCAATCCGCAATCATGAACCCGGCTCTGCACTACTTATTCTTAAGAAAGGTGCGTCTGTATTCACTTTCATTCAGACCCGAACCGGAGAACTATCCACAAGACCGCTTCATGCTCCAAACTCGAGAAGAAGCTTTCGAAGGCGCGTGTACCATTACTTGTACTTGTTATTCCACTAGTGATTTTTGGCAAGATCAATATATAGTGATCAGTTATGATTGCTCAAACTACGGTACATAGTTTCAAGTTAGGCCTTACTTCAGTCTGGTCTCCTCTCCCAGGTCTCAGCTTCAGGCTCCCACTGATGAACGTATGAAAACGGCAAGGCAAGCAAATGCACGGGTCTCATAAGAATCTTATTTATCATAATGTCATCAGTATACGCCTGATCGGCGAGTTCAGTCACACCTATGGATGGGCCCAGGTCCGCTACTTCAAAGGCATCGCCTCACTTAGATCGCCGGGGTTGGAGCTTCTTCGACCTCTAGCCATGACGCTCCTCCCTTACCTTGGGCTTCTTGGCCTAGCAGTTGGTTTCCTATGCTAGTGAATCAGATCTTTGGCTTTACCGTGTTACTATTCGGAGAATGGACTCTGTTAGGGGTGATCTCTCTCTATCTTAAGTCAGTCATTTCTACCGGCTCCGGCTAACTTCCTTTAGGAAGGAAAGCAAGTCCCATCGATTGAGCTGTTGATGGAATGAATGGAATAAGGGCTGCTTTCAAACCTGAAAGAGGTCGGGAGCAGCTATTTAATTTGTTGATGGCGATGTGATAATGCCAGTCGAAAGGGAAAGGCGATGACTATCAGTTCTTACTCTTTTTCCAAAGGAAGCGAGTGGTCTAGCCACTCCTTTCTTTAGTATCCGAGGTCGGCTCTTCTTTCATCTGGAAGAATATGTCTTTCACCTTTCCTCTCCTTACAGTCGAGTCAAACCTCTCCTTGCTATTGTTCTTTCAAATAGTTATCCCAGTCCTGCCTGTCCTGCGGCACATGCGGTACCCGCTCTTGTTCTTGATGTGGCTCTTTCGGAAGTTGCGGAAGATAGGGATAGATGCTCCTGTTCTTTCTGCGGCAGTTGTGGATGCGCTTGACTTCTATCTGAGTATCCCAGTGCAGCTGTCTTGTTCAAGCTATGGATCTTATATAGAGAAGGAGTGTGAAAGCTAGCTCTTGAAAGCAGTGCGAGTTAGGCCCGAATCCAATCCCTGAGATTGGAATGAGATATCGAGAAATTCATTCAACTTAAAATCAATATTTTCTTTGTGTTAAGGGCACATAGGGAAGTATGAAAGTATGGGTATCCCGCCCGTGTTAGCTCTTCTTCTTCTGCTAAGGGTCATCCGTAGCTTCTTTGCTTTGAGCGAATCCCCTTTTACGAATTATTTGGATTAAATACTCCCCGCTCTTTTGTCAACTGCAACTGGAAACTGGAAAATAGAACCTCTTCATGGCCTTATTTTAAGCCCTGAAGCCAGCTGTGCCATTTTATATTGGCATCGGCCTTGGGTTTGTTTGAAATCGATGCATCTTTATTTTGCTCTTTATAATGGGGACTTTGACAGCCATTCTGTGTAACGGATTGGTCTGATGAATTGAGCGTTCAAGAGGCGCTCGATTTCTTCTTTCACCCTTCCTGTGATATCAGGAGACATCTGCCTGGGTGGTTGCTTGGTTGGTTTGTGCGGCACAGGAAAGAAGAAGGAAGAGCACAAGACATAGGCTTAACCACGTGAAGGAAATGCTTTAACCAACGATAGGCCGTAAGGAAGAGGATCGGAGGAAGGCAGCAAGGTTTAGCGAAGCCATCAACCTTCGCGATTTATTTCGATTTAGGTTAGCGCTTCATTTCGAACTATATCCATATCCTTCCATGGCATTTTCACTTGATTTTAGAAAAATCCCCCACCGGCTTCAAAACTAGCTATTCTGCTTACGATTTTAGCCTTTATATATCACCCCGAATGGAGTACTCAAGTTGAACCGGGCGGAAATATCCTTTGGAAGGGTCTGTTCGAGAACTTCACTCTAGGGTGATTCCAACCTCGAACATCGGTTTTCTAGCTGCCCAATCTATATGGAATTGGGCTAGGCCAGCTACTCTCTACCCGCGTTGGTCCATTGATCCCGAGCTTACGCCCCGCCTATCCGCTAAGGCCCACCTAAGATCTCTTTATCTGAGGCCCCTCACCTTCCCGTATCTAAATCTTTATCATGGTCTTATTCATACTACCTAGGGGATAAGATAGTGTTCCAGAAGAGCTTTTTGCCTACTTGCTTGGTTACAGTGTTTACCCGAAAAGATACATTACATTTCAGGAATCCCCCTAGTTAGTTACCAGGGAGTCTCTTTCCGCCCGCCACGTACACGTATACTTTACGTACACAAGTGGTCGAGCGAGAATAGACGATGCAGGTCATTAAGTGGGACTTTTCTTTAAGGCATTCCTTTCCGCAAGCCTCTTTTCATTCTAGCGGTCAGTCTGTAAGTGAAACTCAAGTCCATCCGATCAGCCAGTTGCAGAAGAAGCTAAGCTCGCCAGCCAGTAAGCCCTCCAGCGGAACGACGTTGCTTTGGCGTCAAAGCGTAAATCTGTAGGTTCGGGCTAAGATCAGTCTATTGCTACTTACGGTGATAAAGAAAGGCCCTTCGAACTTCACTATCTGGCATCACAGCCTATTCCGACAACGTGCCAAGCAAAAGGCAACGGTATGCCGACAACAGAAGAAAAGGAGCAAAGCCATAAGCCAAGCTAGCGTGCTGAACAGAAAGTCGTAGAGTGATCACAGCTTATTCACCAAGACGTGTGAACAGCGCCTATTCGATAGCAGCTTGTACCCTTATTCCGATAACAAAGGCCTAAAAGAGCTGATTCAATCGGGTTATCAGCTTCGGCTATTCTCACTGCTAGCAATCCAGTTAGTTAGGTCTAGTATGCCTATTCCTATTATATTATACAGTCTGACTAAGAGTTCATAGTATCTATCTGAGAATGGAAATCAAATAAAGCGAAAAGGAGAACGCGGGAAAACTGCATGCAATCGACAGCCAAAAGAGAGAAGGCAGTCGCAGCACACTCTATATCTTACCTCGGGGCCCAGAGTCAATTCCCTCGCCTGAATCTTGAATAGAACTCAGCCCCAAGAATTCATAAATGAGCCTCTCTGCCGCTGTGCAGTTGTTCTTAA